TGTATAAGGGCCGAAATAGGGGTCGGCCCTTCCATTGCATCAGGTAACCATACATGAAGGGGAAATTGTGCAGATTTAGCAATCGCACCAGCAAATAATAGAACAGCGCACAAAGTAACAAATAGAGAATTGACCTCATTATTAGAAATCAAGTTATTGAATATTTGAAATAAATCACGAAATTCGAAACTCCCCGTTATCCAATAAAACCCTAAAATGCCTAATAATAAACCAAAATCACCAACACGATTAGTTACAAATGCTTTTTGACAAGCCTTTGCTGCAACAGGTCGTGTGAACCAAAATCCTATTAATAGATACGAACACATTCCAACCAATTCCCAAAAAATATAAATTTGTATCAAATTTGAACTAGTAACTAATCCCAACATGGAAGTACTGAAAAAACTCATATAAGCAAAAAATCTCAAATATCCGTGATCATGAGACATATAATTATCACTATAAATCAGAACCATAATTCCAACAGTAGTGATTAATATTGACATAATAGAAGTAAGTGGATCGATCAAGTATCCGAATTCTAAAGAAAAATCATTATTTATAATCCAAGACCATACATATTGATAGACAGAACTGCTATTTATTTGCTGAATAGACAGATTCAGAGAAAAAATCATGACTATACTTAACAATAAAACGCTCTGAAAAGCCCACATACGACGAAGACTTTTTGTTGCCGTCGGAAAAAGAAGAAGTCCCAACCCTATTAACATAGGAACTGGAAGTGGAAGAAAAGGTATTATCCACGCATATTGATATGTCTGTTCCATAAAAAAAGTTTTTTATTCTTAATTAATTGTTTTCGATTCACCGGATCTTACCTCTTTCGAAAAAAGTCAATAAAAAATCAAGATATGCACTAACTTATTGAATAATTTTATATTAGTATTTATTCTGAGTCTTTTCAAAATCGTTCAAATATTCAAAACAAGAAGTTACAGTTGGTCAAATGATATTACTAAGTGACATATAAAAACGAATACTTATAATAGGAAAATGAAAATATAGCAAGGATAAAAATTTAGGCTAAAAAGAATACTTTATCCTGATATGAATTATAGGATTAACTAAGGGCATTGGTCTAATGAAAAAACCTCTTGATTTTCGTTAGTTTATTTAAACTCATTAACTAATTCATTATGGGATTGATTGTTTTCTATTTCAATCAAAACAATTTATTAGTAAAGTTTAGAAGATTATAGATCTAAAATGAACCTTTTTTTATCAAGTTTGACTAAAAAAAGACTCCATTTATTAGGCAAAAGTTTACAATCCTTTGAGGTATTTTTTTAAATGTAAATAAAGTATAGAATAAGGAAAATAAAGGGTTTTTAGGTTATTTATTTCTTTTATTAAGTTTGATTTAGCAGATTCTAAAGATAGAACTTTGAGAGATAAACAACGAGAACTAAAAGTTCCAAAACAAAAATTTTTTTATTTCGAGTAATTTTTGATCCAATTTTAACGGATATTTGACATATCTATATTTCTTTTTTATGAAGAAAATCTTATTTAGATATATGAAGAGAATCTTATTTAGATAAAAAATATAGAATGAATAAGAAATAAGAATTCGTTTTGAACAATAGATGTCTTTCACATCCAACTATAACAATGAGTAACTTTTAAATGGCAGTTCCAAAAAAACGTACTTCGATATCAAAAAAGCGTATTCGTAAAAATATTTGGAAAAGGAAAGGATATGGGGCGGCGTTAAAAGCTTTGTCATTAGGGAAATCTCTTTCTACCGGGAGTTCAAAAAGTTTTTTTGTACGACAAACAAATAAGTCCTAAAATATCGGAATAATCAGATCAAAAAATCGGTTCATTAATTTGTTAATATCAAAGTGAATATAAAATGAATAATTGACAGTACCTATTCTAATCAATATGAACTCAATATGAAATAGACCCTTAATTTGAATTTTATAAAAGAATTCTTCTGTTTTCTGAATTCTAAAATAAAAAAAAAAAGAAGAAAGAAAAAATACAAAATTTTTTATTGATTTTATTTTTAGTATATTTTCACTCAAATTTTGGTGGTGGGGAGTCTTCTTTTCCCCATCGACCTTTACAAGAATGACAAATTCTTATGTTTCTCGGGAAGGCCAGATATAATATTTTTAGTTCAAATTAATGAAGTGTTTAAACTAATTGATTCCGTGTTAAAAATTTTTGGATAACTTTCTGACTTCTTAATTTATTTACTATATGGAATGAGTTTTCTATATATCTCCAATTTTCAGCCCAATCAATATCAATAAAAGAACTTAATTGTTGCAATGTTATGTACAAAAAATGTGTCAATTTGGAATAATCCAAAATTGACATATTTTAAATTAATTGATCAAATTGATTTTTTGTTTCAAATTTATAAAATCAGATAAACCAGAAAGAATGACAATAAAAGTAAAAAAAAAATGAAACTAATGAACCTTCAAATTGACTTTTGAACTCATTTTTTTATCAATTTGAATCTTTACTAAAAAAACTTATTTGATTGAATTGACTTGTTCAATCTCGACGATTGAACATAAATAGGGTATTATGAGTTCGAGCAAGCCGCTATGGTGAAATCGGTAGACACGCTGCTCTTAGGAAGCAGTGCTAGAGCATCTCGGTTCGAGTCCGAGTGGCGGCATGCCATCTTCTAAAAGAGATCTAATAGATCTTATAATAAAAATAAATTAAATTCCCTATTTCTATTTCTTAATTAATATAGGGGATTCCCTCCCCTTTTTTCATTTTTATGATATTTTCAACTTTAGAGCATATATTAACTCATATTTCTTTTTCTATTGTTTCAATTGTAATCACACTTCATTTGATAACCTTATTGGGCAATGAAATCATAAAACCATATGATTCGTCAGAAAAGGGGATGATAGCTACTTTTTTATGTCTAACAGGATTATTAACCACTCGTTGGATTTATTCAGGCCATTTCCCGCTAAGTGATTTATATGAATCATTAATTTTTCTTTCATGGAGTTTCTCCCTTATTCATATAGTGCCTTATTTCAAAATAAGAAAAAATGATTTAACCACAATAACTGCCTCAATTACTATTTTTACCCAAGGCTTTGCTACTTCGGGTCTTTTAAATGAAATATACAAACCCACAATATTAGTACCTGCTCTACAATCGGAATGGTTAATAATGCACGTAAGTATGATGATATTGAGCTATGCGGCTCTTCTTTGTGGATCATTATTATCAGTAGCACTTCTAGTCATTACATTTAGAAAGATTTTTTATAGTTCTAAAAGTAATAATTTATTAAAATTAAATGAGTCGTTTTCATTTGGTGAAATCCAATACAAGAATGAAAGAAACAATATTTTTCAAAAAACTTCTTTTTTTTCTGATAAGAATTATTACAAGGCCCAATTTATTCAACAATTGGATTATTGGAGTTATCGTGTGATTAGCCTAGGATTTATCTTTTTAACCATAGGTATTCTTTCAGGAGCAGTATGGGCTAATGAAGCATGGGGATCATATTGGAGTTGGGATCCAAAAGAAACTTGGGCCTTTATTACTTGGATCGTATTCGCAATTTATTTGCATACTCGAACAAATAAAAATTTGCAAGGAGCAAATTCCGCAATTGTGGCGACTCTAGGCTTTCTTATCATTTGGATATGCTATTTTGGGGTCAATCTATTAGGAATAGGGCTACATAGTTATGGTTCATTCACGTTAACCTATAGTTAAATTCAAGAAAAGTTCTTAAGAATACAAACAGAATGCAATACGGTGTATATAAAGCATCTTGTCTCAACCGGCGAGAACCGTGTGAATCAAGTAGTATAGTGATTCACGCGGTTCTCGCAAAGACCGAGTACATTGGGTAAAATTTTAAATTCATAGTTTGTTTTGACTTTATTTAAAATTTAATTTAAGAGAATAAAAATACTTCTTTTTTTTTTCATTAGCCAACCAACTCTAAAAATAATAGGAGTTTTTTTTTTAGAAAACTATCTATAAAAATAATTAGATAGAATACCTTCAACCTTGTCAACTGATAGTGAAAGAACAAAATCGGGGTACATACCAATACCTATTACGGGTATAAAAATGGAGATGGAAACAAATAACTCGCGCGGTCCAGAATCAAAAACATAAGAGTTTGGAGTATTAAATAACTTGTATCCATAGAATATCTGGCGTGACATAGATAATAAATAAATAGGAGTTAATATCATTCCAATTGCCATTACAAAAGTGATGGCAATTTTGGGCATTAAAAGATATTTTTGGCTGGTAATTATTCCTAAAAATACTAGCACTTCTGCAACAAAACCACTCATACCCGGTAATGCAAGGGAAGCCATGGAAAAACTACTGAACATTGTAAAGATTTTTGGCATGGGGATAGCTACTCCACCCATTTCATCGAGATAAACAAGACGTATTCTATCATAGCTCGTTCCCGCCAAGAAAAAAAGTGCAGCACCAATAAAGCCATGAGAGATTATTTGTAAAATAGCTCCATTGAGTCCCGTATCGGTTATCGAAGCAATTCCTATAAGTATGAAACCCATATGAGATACGGAGGAATAGGCTATTCTTTTTTTTAAATTACGTTGGCCGGGAGATGTTGAAGCTGCATAGATTATTTGTATTGTGCCTACTACCATCAACCAAGGAGAAAATATAGAATGAGCGTGTGGTAATAATTCCATATTAATCCGAATCAATCCATACGCTCCCATTTTTAATAAAATTCCGGCTAGAAGCATACAAGTACTGTAATGTGCCTCTCCGTGGGTATCTGGTAACCATGTATGTAGGGGTAGAATCGGCAATTTGACAGCAAAAGCAATTAAAAATCCAATATAGAATATGATTTCCAAAGCCACAGGATACGACTGATTAACTGATGTTTCAAAATTTAATGTTGGTTCATTCGAACCATATAAACCGACACCCAGAACTCCCATTAAGAGAAAAATGGAACCCCCCGCCGTGT